TAAACACAATGTAAAATATCTAATGAAAATTAGGGTAATTAAAAGAAATATTTTGGACTCCATAATTATAATTTTTAAAATTTTAGATAACTGTATTTATTGTCGTCTTTTGTTTTAAAAATGATAAATATGGACCGGCTATATCAATCAAAATTTAAAATTTTAAAAATTATAATTTTAAGTGAGTAAGTAGTAATACTTGACTTTGAGTACATTATCTACTAACAAATTTATTTTTAATAATATTTTTAAAAAATTTTTAAATAAAATTTATAATTGATCAAAAATAGACAATTTAAATTTAAAATCTCAAAAAAGTAAATTTATAATAAAAAGTACTAGAGCATAGCCTTTATTTATAGGATCTTTCAGCTCTAAATATTTTTAACTTTTTTAATAGATTGACTCTAAAAAATACTTTTTTTAAGATTTTACAAAAGTATTGGCCGTGTAATATTTAATGCAGAAGGCCGAGAAAGGAGGTCGTAGACCTCCTTTCTTGGCCCAAGGAGACGCTTCGCGTCTCCTCGGGCCTTTGGTCTTATGCTAAAATTTAGGATAGAATAATTTAACCTGTGGTAAGCCTAAGCTAAAAATTTTTAATTAAAAATAAATATTTTGTCAAGGGCGGCTATGCCACCCTTAACCTCGCCAGGCTACAAGTAGCCCGGCGAGGGTTTAATTTTAGTTGAAGATCTAAAGCGCTTTAATCCTTAGTAAGGATAGCTTTTTATTCAATAAATAAATTTATTGAGTATAGATATATTAACTTAATAACAGAATTCGGCTTATTTAACTCTAAGAATAATATATACTTAAAATTAATATATAGTTTAATAAATAAAAGAAACAATATAGCCGGGATAATTTAATGGTAAAATGTTTATTTCATACATAAAACTTGGGAGTTCAAATCTCTCTCCCGGTAATATATATTTTTTATATCCAGACAACCTTAAGATTCTTGAGTTTTAAATCCTCAAAAATTTTTAGATTTAAAAATTTATTTTTGTTTAATTTCAAAGGAAAACTTTAATGAGCGCGCATAAAGCGCGCTCATTTTATTATTAAAATATTATCGAGGATTAACTCAACATATGCCTGTATGGTCTATTATGTTCTTTTTATTTACATTAGGTAATATTGCAGTACCATTATCTGCTAATTTTGTAGGTGAATTTATGACACTTACTGGAGCATTCCAACAAAATCCAGTATTAACTGTATTAGGAGGATTAGGAATGATTTTAAGTGCTGCATATGGTATTTGGCTATATAATAGAACTGCATTTGGTGCTCAAAGTAAATATTTAGTTCCAATGGGTGATATCAACCGAAGAGAATTTATGACATTATTACCATTATTATTCTTAATGTTTGTAATGGGATTATTCCCAAATTTATTCTTAGAACCTATGCATTTAGCAGTATCTAATTTATTAATCTAATAACTATTATTAATTACCCCCCTTTTATTAAACCCTTTAGATTAAATTAAATTTTAAATCTCTGATTTAAAATAATTCATTAATTAATAGTGATTGCCACGTAGCAACAACTATCTTTAATTTATTATAAATTTATAATTAATTAATTATAAACTTTTTAATTTATTAAAAATGAGCCCGTATGTAGTATAGGTTTATCTGATCGACCTTCGGTTGGCCGAGTTAAAATATTTTTACATAAATTGTATTATGAGTTTTTAATTATATAAAGGGGACCCGCGCTGCGCGCGGGTTCCCAGAGAACTACTTTTGGCCGGTTTTGATTTTATTTTAAAGATTAGTGTATTGAATTAATTTTAATAGGTCGGGCCGCCGCGCATTGCGCGGCGGTATTACTTAAGAAGTGGTGTAGTTGTCACTCTGGTTCATTTTAATTTTAAAATTTTTCTTAGATATTATTATATTAAAATTATTTAATAATTTAAAAAGTATAATATTTAGTCTAATTATAAGTAAGGTCACCTTACTTTTTATTATGTTTTAAATTAAATTATAATAATAAAGTAGTCTAAGTTAATCTTATTAATTAGATTATTTTAGATTGATGTTTTACATCCGTTCTCTCTTTCTAGGCCGGATAATCTTATTTGTTTGTGCAAAATTTAATTTAATTTATAAAATTAAAAAATCGAGGCAGGCGCAGCCTGCCTTGATCGGGTCCGCGCATTTTGCGCGGAACCAATCTTTAATCTTATTAGATTAAAAATTTAAATAATTATATAAATTTTTTAATATTTGAGAACTAGAGGTACCGATTTGATAAAAAAGCACTGATAAATAAATAAAAATGTCAACTTTAGCTACAACTTTCTTAGTTAATAACCCACTAGAGCAATTTGAAATTAATGATTTTGTTTTCATTTTAGCTCCAATTTTTGGATTTACTAAATTATCTTTAACTAACATTGGATTTTATTTAATTATGGTAGTAGTAATTACTATCAGTATGAATGTTTTATCTTTAAATAATGGTTATGTAATTCCTTCTCGATGGACTATTCATTCTGAATCTGTTTACGGATCTATTTTAAATTTAGTTCGAGAACAAATTGGACCAAAAAATGAAGTTTATGTACCATTCATTTTTGCTTTATTCAATTTTATTTTAATTAGTAATCTAGTAGGTTTAGTACCTTATTCTTTCACAACTACTTCTCATCTTGTTTTAACTATTAGTTTAGCTACAGCTATTCTAATTGGAGTTACTATTATTGGATTCCAACGACATGGATTAGGATTTTTTGCATTCTTTATTCCAGCTGGTACTCCATTTGCTCTAGTATTTTTATTAGTAGCTATTGAATTAATTTCTTATTTAGCTCGAGCAGTTTCTTTAGGTGTTCGATTAGGTGCTAATATGATTGCAGGACACTCTTTATTAAAAATTATTTCAACTTTCACATGGAAAATGGTAGTAGCAGGACCTGTATTATTATTAGTTAGTCTATTACCTCTATTATTCTTAACAGCTTTAGCTGGTCTAGAATTTGGTATTGGTATTCTTCAGGCGTATGTTTTCACTATTTTAACTTGTTCTTACCTAAAAGATGCAATTGAACTACACTAATTTTTAAGTAGATTAATTATGGATCTCTACGTAAAAAATAATTTTTCTTTTTAAGTGTAAGATTGTTTTGCACAAAATTAAGTTATGGATTTTAATAATCAATAATCCACTTAATTATTTAATATTAAAGCCTATTTTGACGGCTAAATAAACTATACATTAATTGTGGTTATGTATAAATAAATTTATAAATATTTAAATTATTTATTTTAAAATTTAAATAAATAATAATAATTTATAGCTTGCCTAGTTCAATGGTAGAACAGGGTATTTCTAACACCCAAATCCAGGATCGAAACCTGGGGTGAGTTACTTATAAACAAATAATATTTTTATAAAAATATACTGCTCGTGAATTATTAAAATAAATCGACAAAATTTAAAATTATAGATATAAAAATTATTATTTTTTATATCAGGTTGGTAAGATTTGAACTTACACTATTTTACACCCAAAGTAAATGCCTTACCAGATTAGGCTACAACCTGATTATTAATTGTATATTAAATAATTATAAAGAATATTTAGCAATATTAATAAATTATTTTATTTATATAATAAATAACAAAATTTTTATTGTATTTTTATTAAAATTTTAATTTTGAATTGGAGTTACCGAGACTTGAACTCGGACTACTCGTATGCAAAACGAGCCCTCTACCATTTAAGGAATAACCCCTATTTTTTATAGAATAATTTAATATTAAAAAGTTAATTGTTACTTATATATTATTTATTTAAAATAAAAACCTTATATTACAAATTTTTATTTAAATAAAATACCAATATAGTTGGCAATAATATATTGTGGGTTATGTTTCAATGTATTTAAACATATATAATTATATATTCTAAGATATATTTACTAAAATGTAAACACTAATTTTTATACATATATTTTATACACCTTATACACAATCTTTGTTGTATTATTTTATTAATAACGAATGCTAATACATTATTTTTATTTTATACGAAATTTAATATCATTAATTTTTTAATTTATTTACAAAATTTTAATTTTTTTAACGTAAAATTACTTTTTAACCTATACCTATATTCCATTAATTTTTGAATTTTTTGTAAAAATTTAATATTTTTAATATAAAACCTATCTTATACCCACATCCTTATTCTCCGTGCAAAGTGCGGATCTTAATCGAATAAAAATAATTATTTTAATAAAAGAAAGTTTTCCGATAAATTTTTAAATTTATTATTAATTTAATAATAAATTTATATAAGTAATCAATATATTTTTATTTATTTTGTATATAAAACATAAATAAAAATTGGCCCTAGGAACCCGCATTATGCGCAGGTTCTTTTTTATTAAAAAATATTTATTAACTTTATAAAAAAGTAATTTTTAATAAAATATGTTTTACATAAATAATTTTTTTATAAGGGGAGAATACTGATTGGTCAGTGAGCGAGCTGTAAACTCGTGAGCCCTTGCGCTCTTTGGGGGTTCGAATCCCTCTCTCCTCATATTAAATAATAAATTAATTTATAAACAAAATTATTAAATAAATTTAAAAATAATAAATTAATTAATAACTGAGAAAAATTTATTTATCTTGACCAGGGCCGGGCTTTGCCCGGCCCTGGCTTTTGTTTAGGGTTCAAGGCAAAGCTTAAGACTAAACAATAATGCGGATTGGTGTAATGGCAGCATACTAGACTCATGATCTAGACGTGGTAGTTCAAATCTATCATCCGCACAATTAATATAAATTCAGGGCTGGCCAAAAGTAATTTTTTAGGAACGCGTAGGTCTTATTTAATAATAAATTTAATCCAAAAATAAATTTAATTAAAAATTTAAATATTAAAAATTTATAATTAAATTAAGAAGATCTGTTCGTAGTGTAAATTTTCTAATAAAATATAAAATAAAAATAACCTACACATAATATAAGTTTTTAGGGACGGCCAAAAGCCGTCCCATTTTATTATAATTTAAAAAATTTATTAAAATAAACTTTTTATTATCATTTAATAAATTTTATAATAAATAATTTAAATTTTAAGCTTAAATTTTATAATATTTATTGTAATTTTTTATAAGTAATAATTTTTCTTAGGAGTTATAATAGTTAACCAAATAAAATTTATTTGGAGGAAAGTCCGGGGCTTATTATTTAATAAATTAAATAACCACAATGTAAAATATCTAATGAAAATTAGGGTAATTAAAAGAAATATTTTGGACTCCATAATTATAATTTTTAAAATTTTAGATAACTGTATTTATTGTCGTCTTTTGTTTTAAAAATGATAAATATGGACCGGCTATATCAATCAAAATTTAAAATTTTAAAAATTATAATTTTAAGTGAGTAAGTAGTAATACTTGACTTTGAGTACATTATCTACTAACAAATTTATTTTTAATAATATTTTTAAAAAATTTTTAAATAAAATTTATAATTGATCAAAAATAGACAATTTAAATTTAAAATCTCAAAAAAGTAAATTTATAATAAAAAGTACTAGAGCATAGCCTTTATTTATAGGATCTTTCAGCTCTAAATATTTTTAACTTTTTTAATAGATTGACTCTAAAAAATACTTTTTTTAAGATTTTACAAAAGTATTGGCCGTGTAATATTTAATGCAGAAGGCCGAGAAAGGAGGTCGTAGACCTCCTTTCTTGGCCCAAGGAGACGCTTCGCGTCTCCTCGGGCCTTTGGTCTTATGCTAAAATTTAGGATAGAATAATTTAACCTGTGGTAAGCCTAAGCTAAAAATTTTTAATTAAAAATAAATATTTTGTCAAGGGCGGCTATGCCACCCTTAACCTCGCCAGGCTACAAGTAGCCCGGCGAGGGTTTAATTTTAGTTGAAGATCTAAAGCGCTTTAATCCTTAGTAAGGATAGCTTTTTATTCAATAAATAAATTTATTGAGTATAGATATATTAACTTAATAACAGAATTCGGCTTATTTAACTCTAAGAATAATATATACTTAAAATTAATATATAGTTTAATAAATAAAAGAAACAATATAGCCGGGATAATTTAATGGTAAAATGTTTATTTCATACATAAAACTTGGGAGTTCAAATCTCTCTCCCGGTAATATATATTTTTTATATCCAGACAACCTTAAGATTCTTGAGTTTTAAATCCTCAAAAATTTTTAGATTTAAAAATTTATTTTTGTTTAATTTCAAAGGAAAACTTTAATGAGCGCGCATAAAGCGCGCTCATTTTATTATTAAAATAATAATCAGACTTAATTTATAGGATATAAAGTATCACAAATTTTAGTATTTAATTAAAACAAGGTCGACTATTAATAAATTAATTGTTTTAAATTTTAGAAAATAAAAATATTACTTATTTTCACGGAATATAAAAAATTTTATTCATTAAATATAATAATTTTTGCTTACTTGGAGAAATTGGTAAACTCTCCGAATTTAAACTTCGGTGCCGAGAGGCTTGTGGGTTCGAGTCCCACAGTAAGTATACTATAAAAATTAAATTTAAAAATGTCTACGGATGAAAGCCTGTTAATATTGAATATATTTTATCTGACTAAATGTCTTAAAATTAAATTACTAAAATTTAATAAATTCAAATAAAAAGTCAATAAATGATATAATTAGGAATTAAATAAGAACAAAATATAAATTAAGTAAAACTCAGAGACAAAACTTAAAATGAAGGTTTAAATCCTTCCATTCTTTAAATTTTAAGAATATTCATCACCGTTCTCGCATAATTTATTTACAATTAAATATAGCAAAAAATTTTACGGTAGTGATCAATAAAGTATTTGAAGGATAAAAAGTTTTATAAAGGTATAAGGGTTTAATAAAGGGTGGTTATAAAGGTTATAATAAGAGAAAGGGTGTATATTAATTTTTATTGTATCTAATATAAATATTTAAAATTAAATGGCCTAAAGATTTTTTTATATAAAAGACGAATAAATTAAAAAATTTATTTCGGCAAAATATTTTCAGTAAAGCCCGGTTTTATTAAAAAATTTTTCGAAACTCACCGAAATTAGATTATTTCGGACTATCTTAATAAATTAATTATTTAGATGCTAAGAACATTCGAGAAGATTGTACTAACTTAAAGTTAGGTAAAATAAATTTAGATACTACATATAGTAAAACCATAAGTAGAAGAAATGCAAATGATACTTGATTTAAAAAATAAAATGGAACTAATTGTGGCATTGGGTTTTAAAATTATTAATAGGTTAAGGGATTTATTATTGGGAAATTAAAATTATAAATTGAATAGCTAAGCAATATTATTTTTATTAAAATAAAACATTTAGTATTTTAATAAATTATATAATTATTTTGTCGAATAATCCAAAATAATTTTTATTTGGCATTTCATTATCATCGCTGATATAATCAGCAAAATGGATATCGCTACGCGATATTTATCTTTAATTATATTTTCAGTTTCTACGGTAGATAAAGCCTACAGTTGAAATAAAGAATTACTTAGCGATTCTCTCGTTTCTTTTATAAATTAAATTTTATATAATTTATATATTATAAATTTTAATTAAAAGATAGTATAAAATAACATAAATTTTAATAATTTATTATTGAAATTTTGGATTTATAACTATTTTTGTCTATCTCAAGTTAAAATATGGGATGTCCGTCAGGACCGTGTAAGGTACGGGCTAAACCTTAAAATTTAATTTATCTGATTTCGTGTATAAAAAATACCCAAAAAGGGTTACATTTTTTGTTGTTTAAGGGCTTTTAATGAACTCTGATATCTTCCTTGTATTCAGTAATTTTAATTTGTATGAATTAAGAATTAAATAATTTTAGCTTTATATGTTTTACACATAAGTTAAAAATATTATTCTTAATTTTCTTATTAAGGTAAGTTTTAACCTCTCGATAAGGATAAATTTTTTAATATTTATTATTTAATTATTTTGTATAATAAATATTCTCTCTATTTAAGAAGTTACAATTTAAATTATAACTATGATTTTATCATTATTAGTTACTCCTATTTTAGGTGTTTTTGGTGTTATCTTATCTGGAGAAAATTCTTTTTTACAGAAAAAGGTAGCTCTTGCTAGTTCATTATTAACTTTTGTATTATCTTTAGTTCTTTGGGCTGGATTTGATTCTAATTATAATGGATTTCAATTTGTTAGTTCTTTTCCTACTGTAACTACTCAAGAAGTAGTTGGAGTAGATGGTATTTCTTTATTTTTTGTTTTACTAACTACATTTATTATTCCTATTTGTATTTTAGCTAGTTGGGAAAGTGTTAAAACAGGAATTAAATATTTCTTAATTGCTTTCTTAGTTTTAGAAACTTTATTAATTGCAGTATTTGTTGTTTTAGATTTATTATTATTTTATATTTGTTTTGAAAGTGTATTAATTCCTATGTTTTTAATTATTGGTATTTGGGGTGCACGAGAAAGAAAAATTCATGCAGCTTACCAATTTTTTCTATATACTTTATTAGGTTCTTTATTTATGTTATTAGCTATTTTAGTAATTTATTTTGAAGTAGGTTCAACAGATTATCAAGTATTAGCAGTAGCAGATATTAGTGAAACTCGACAAAAAATTTTATGGTTAGGATTCTTTTTATCATTTGCAGTAAAAGTTCCTATGATTCCTTTCCATATTTGGTTACCTGAAGCTCATGTAGAAGCTAATTTAGCTGGATCAATTATTTTAGCTGGAATTTTATTAAAATTAGCTGGTTACGGATTTTTACGATATTCTATTGCTATTTTACCAGATGCTTCTGTATTTTTTACTCCTTTAGTTTACTCTTTAGCTGTTATTAGTATTATTTATTCATCTTTCACTACTTTAAGACAAGTAGATTTAAAAAAAATTATTGCTTATTCTTCTGTAGGACATATGAATATTACTTTATTAGGTTTATTTAGTAATACAATTCAAGGAATTGAAGGATCATTAATTCTTATGCTTGCTCATGGAGTAGTATCTCCTGCTTTATTCATTTGTGTAGTTATTTTATATGATCGATATCATACTCGATTATTAAAATATTATCGAGGATTAACTCAACATATGCCTGTATGGTCTATTATGTTCTTTTTATTTACATTAGGTAATATTGCAGTACCATTATCTGCTAATTTTGTAGGTGAATTTATGACACTTACTGGAGCATTCCAACAAAATCCAGTATTAACTGTATTAGGAGGATTAGGAATGATTTTAAGTGCTGCATATGGTATTTGGCTATATAATAGAACTGCATTTGGTGCTCAAAGTAAATATTTAGTTCCAATGGGTGATATCAACCGAAGAGAATTTATGACATTATTACCATTATTATTCTTAATGTTTGTAATGGGATTATTCCCAAATTTATTCTTAGAACCTATGCATTTAGCAGTATCTAATTTATTAATCTAATAACTATTATTAATTACCCCCCTTTTATTAAACCCTTTAGATTAAATTAAATTTTAAATCTCTGATTTAAAATAATTCATTAATTAATAGTGATTGCCACGTAGCAACAACTATCTTTAATTTATTATAAATTTATAATTAATTAATTATAAACTTTTTAATTTATTAAAAATGAGCCCGTATGTAGTATAGGTTTATCTGATCGACCTTCGGTTGGCCGAGTTAAAATATTTTTACATAAATTGTATTATGAGTTTTTAATTATATAAAGGGGACCCGCGCTGCGCGCGGGTTCCCAGAGAACTACTTTTGGCCGGTTTTGATTTTATTTTAAAGATTAGTGTATTGAATTAATTTTAATAGGTCGGGCCGCCGCGCATTGCGCGGCGGTATTACTTAAGAAGTGGTGTAGTTGTCACTCTGGTTCATTTTAATTTTAAAATTTTTCTTAGATATTATTATATTAAAATTATTTAATAATTTAAAAAGTATAATATTTAGTCTAATTATAAGTAAGGTCACCTTACTTTTTATTATGTTTTAAATTAAATTATAATAATAAAGTAGTCTAAGTTAATCTTATTAATTAGATTATTTTAGATTGATGTTTTACATCCGTTCTCTCTTTCTAGGCCGGATAATCTTATTTGTTTGTGCAAAATTTAATTTAATTTATAAAATTAAAAAATCGAGGCAGGCGCAGCCTGCCTTGATCGGGTCCGCGCATTTTGCGCGGAACCAATCTTTAATCTTATTAGATTAAAAATTTAAATAATTATATAAATTTTTTAATATTTGAGAACTAGAGGTACCGATTTGATAAAAAAGCACTGATAAATAAATAAAAATGTCAACTTTAGCTACAACTTTCTTAGTTAATAACCCACTAGAGCAATTTGAAATTAATGATTTTGTTTTCATTTTAGCTCCAATTTTTGGATTTACTAAATTATCTTTAACTAACATTGGATTTTATTTAATTATGGTAGTAGTAATTACTATCAGTATGAATGTTTTATCTTTAAATAATGGTTATGTAATTCCTTCTCGATGGACTATTCATTCTGAATCTGTTTACGGATCTATTTTAAATTTAGTTCGAGAACAAATTGGACCAAAAAATGAAGTTTATGTACCATTCATTTTTGCTTTATTCAATTTTATTTTAATTAGTAATCTAGTAGGTTTAGTACCTTATTCTTTCACAACTACTTCTCATCTTGTTTTAACTATTAGTTTAGCTACAGCTATTCTAATTGGAGTTACTATTATTGGATTCCAACGACATGGATTAGGATTTTTTGCATTCTTTATTCCAGCTGGTACTCCATTTGCTCTAGTATTTTTATTAGTAGCTATTGAATTAATTTCTTATTTAGCTCGAGCAGTTTCTTTAGGTGTTCGATTAGGTGCTAATATGATTGCAGGACACTCTTTATTAAAAATTATTTCAACTTTCACATGGAAAATGGTAGTAGCAGGACCTGTATTATTATTAGTTAGTCTATTACCTCTATTATTCTTAACAGCTTTAGCTGGTCTAGAATTTGGTATTGGTATTCTTCAGGCGTATGTTTTCACTATTTTAACTTGTTCTTACCTAAAAGATGCAATTGAACTACACTAATTTTTAAGTAGATTAATTATGGATCTCTACGTAAAAAATAATTTTTCTTTTTAAGTGTAAGATTGTTTTGCACAAAATTAAGTTATGGATTTTAATAATCAATAATCCACTTAATTATTTAATATTAAAGCCTATTTTGACGGCTAAATAAACTATACATTAATTTTGTTTATGTATAATTAATTTATTAATTATTTAATTTATTTATTTTATCTAAGGGATATCGTGAATAAGAATTTATGTTAAATATGCTTAAATCATTAAATATCATTTCTCCTGTATGGAATGATGCTCCTGAGCCTTGGCAATGGGCTTTCCAAGATGGTGCATCACCTTCATATGAAGGAATTGTAGAATTACATGATCAAATTATGTTTTATCTAGTAGTTATTTTATTTGGAGTTTCTTGGGTGTTAACTTCAATTATTGTAAATTTTGGTTCTAATAAAAATCAAATTGTTTATAAATATCATAATCATGGTACTTTAATTGAATTAATTTGGACTATTACTCCAGCTTTTGTATTAATTGCAATTGCTTTCCCTAGTTTCAAATTATTATATTTAATGGATGAAGTAATTGATCCTGCTATGACAATTAAAGCATTAGGACATCAATGGTATTGGTCTTATGAGTATTCTGATTTTGTTAATGAAGATGGAGAATCTATCGAATTTGATTCTTATCTAGTTCCAACAGATGACTTAGAAGAAGGTCAACTACGACTTTTAGAAGTAGATAACCGAGTAGTAGTTCCAGTAGGAACTCACATCCGATTCATTGTAACTGGTGCTGACGTAATTCATTCATTTGCTGTTCCTTCTTTAGGACTTAAAATTGATGCAATTCCTGGACGATTAAACCAAACTTCCGTTTTAGTAGAACGAGAAGGAGTTTACTACGGACAATGTTCGGAGATTTGTGGAGTTCACCACGGGTAGGTAATAAGCCCCCTCATTATTAGATGGGGATAATCTCACTATATGCCCGAAACTCCTAAAGCCCAATTTACGGAAACCGTGATAATAATTGGGATAATACAATGGACAATGGGCAGGAAACAGAAAATTTATTCTGGCTCCTCAGAGACTACATGTGAAACATTCATTTTAATGAATGAAGATATAGTCCCATCCATGACGAGATTCATGGCGGTTATACCGGAGTTATTTTTAAATAACTTAAGACGAATGTTATGCCAATTGCTGTAGAAGCTGTATCATTAGAAAAATATTTAGCTTGGTTAAACGAGCAAGCGTAAATATTTTTTAATAATATAATATATCTAAATAAAATTAATAACCACCCCTCCCCTTACCAAAACCTTTATTTTATTATAGACATGACATATAAGTAGAAGATTATCTTATGCCTATTGTCGTAGAAGTAGTATTTTTAGAAAAATACTTAACTTGGTTAAATGAGCAAGCTTAGTATTTTACTATTAAAAAGTTAAATTAATCTTAATTATTTATATAATAACTATTAATATTCTTTTTTTTTATTAAATCCTTTGTTACATTATAATTATTTAAATTTTAAGTAAATTTTATAATGGAACAATGTAAATTTGCTCATTTAATTTTAAAAATATTTATTAATTTTAAGTAATTTATACAGTATAACAGTATAGACTTAATCATAAAATAATTAATTATTTTTAATTTTAATCTTAAATAATTTACAAGAAAGAAATATTTTATTAATCTAAAGGGTTTAATAAGGGTGGTTGTTATTTTATTTAAATTTGTAGAATATTTTTTTGATTAAGATTTATTTTCTGTAGCTAAATCAATTAAAGTATTCTCAATTACACTTACCACTGGTACAATAATTAAGAACCAACTAAAATAGAATGTTGTTGCAAATTGTCCTAAAGTAATGAATGGTTCTTCTACGTGTTGAGATCCACACCATAATAAGATAAGGAAATCTACTACTAATAACCAGAAGAAGAATTTCATTAATGGTCGGAATGCCGAACCTCTAACTCTTGAAAGATCTAATAAAGGCATAGCTAATAGAATTAATAAAGAACCAAACATAGCAATTACTCCTCCTAATTTATCAGGAATAGATCGTAAAATTGCATAGAAAGGTAATAGGTACCACTCTGGTACAATTGACGCAGGAGTTTGCATTGGATTAGCTGGAATATAATTATCAGGATGACCAAGTTTATTTGGTGCATAAAATAAGAATAAAGCTAATACTAAGAAAAATAAGAAAATTGTTACTAAATCTTTAAATGTATAATAAGGATGCATATAAAGTCTATCAGCATTTGCTGTAATTCCTAATGGATTACTTGATCCATGTTCGTGTAGAGCTAATAAATGCATAACAGCTAAAGCTGCTAAAATGAATGGTAATAAGTAATGAAGACTGAAGAATCGGTTTAATGTTGCATTATCAACGCTGAAACCTCCCCAGATGAATTCTACTAAATCTTTACCAATCCATGGGATAGCAGAAAGTAAGTTAGTAATTACTGTTGCACCCCATAAACTCATTTGACCCCAAGGAAGAACATACAATTTCCAAAATATAAACACCATTATAATGACATCTGGTTTATATTTCATGTACCTTATCAATTTACTGATCCTCAAGTTCGTTAATTCTTTTTCCAGTAAATATCATTTAAGGCCTTGTGAAGAATAAGGAAATATTCTCGGAAATCCGACTGTACATTAAGCACCATTTCAGGCACCCATTGATGACCCAGTCTGTAGCGATGGTATACACCACCGACGGTCTTGAAAAAGATGTCTAATCTTTGACCGTTTTCATCAATATAGCCAAAGAGGTCGTTATCCTCTTCAATGCCCCTGTCAGGGCATTCTATACTACTGAATAGCTTTTCTGTATAGATTGCGCAATTCTCCGTATAGGACTATGATTAGAAGTGAATTATAATACTTTCATATAATTATATGGTAACTAATCTAATTTAATATACCATTGTTTTTTGAAAATCTCTCCAGACTTAATGTATTTATTAATGGTCTTATGATCACACCCGAAGTGTTTAGCCATTAATCGAATACCTTCAAATTTCATATAAACTGAACCGTCTTCATTATATAATGTTACCGGTTTTGAAGAAGCGTCGGCCGCGCAGCGGCAGATGCAAGGAGGGGCTTCGCCCCTCCTCGCTAATCTATATTTATTCTTAACTTCATCTGATCGACTTAAAGCTTTTTCTCTAATTAAAGCGAGGGGCGGCTACGCCGCCCCTTGCAAGGGCGCCTGCGGCGCCCTCGCTTTTACAGAATCTGATAAAGTCTTATTTTTATTGATTAAAGAAACTCGTTTTCTTCTCTCATCTGAATAAATATTTTTCATTTTCTGTTTAACTTCTTCAGAATGAGTGTATCCTAAAGAGTTACCAGCTTCAAGTAGAATATTATAAGTTGGTTTATATGTTTGAATCCAATAAGTTTCTAAAGCCATTAGATCTGGGTTATTTCGTTTTGTTACTTCTTCTGGGAAGTATTCTAGAATAACAAATACGAAGGATTTAATTCCATATTTTTCGAGATCAATGGCAATATTTTTATTACCTAAACCTCTAATAAGATGTTTATAAAATCTACTGTAAAATCTATTAGTTACAGCGCTTCCAATATAAAAATTACCGGTAGTTAGATTTAAAATACCATAAATACCTGCTTTTTTTCTAGTTTCAGCTCTAAGATTTTCTTTAACTTCTTCTTTATGAAGTTCTTCAAATACAAGATATGGTTTAATCTTATATTCATCAAATAGAGATTTAAGTTTAGGAGAAATAATAAAATTACTAGTTATTAAGAAAGTTCCCATTTCATCATCTAACCATTTTGGGCATGTGTTTTCAATACCCAGGAATGCTGTAGCCATCATTAAAATTAAAATAATTACACCAATACTCCATGGTAATGCTCTAGGAGATTTATATGAACCATAGTATAATCCTCTACCAATATGTAAGTATACAAATAAGAAGAAGAATGATGCAGTATTAGCATGAAGATATCTAATCATCCATCCATAATTTACATCTCTCATAATATGTTCTACACTAATAAAAGCTAAATCAATATTAGGTGTATAGTGCATAGCTAAAGTAACTCCAGTAACAATTTGGATACCTAAACATAAAGCTAGTAAAGATCCAAAATTCCAAGCATAATTAAGATTAGAAGGTTGAGGTGAATCAATTACATAACTATTAGCAAGGCTTAAAAAGGGATGACTTTTTAGTAATTTCATTAAAAATAAAATGAATTTAGGCTGATAAAAAAAAGTTATTTAAATTTATCGAAAATTCCATCATAATTTTATTTAATTATAATTGAGTTTTATTAGAGTTTTAAAACCCCAAATTTACTCATTTCGAATTTAAAAATTTTATAAAAAATCCGAAAAATGTATTTTATTTTTTTAATTTGTAAACTAATAATAATTATATAATAATTATTATTTAAATTAAAAAAAATTCTATGGATCAATTTTTAAAATATAAAAATTATTTAACCTTTAGAATGAAAATAAATACATTATCTATTTATTTCTCAAGATATAAAAACGTATAAAACGCAAAATTATATTTATATATTTATAAATATATAAATATAAAATAAATTTATTTAAAAATAAATTTTATTCCTTAAATATTTAAATTAAATCTAAAAAATCTTAAAATTAAATTTATTTTGTTCTGTACAATATTATTTTTTAATAATAATATTATTATTAAAAAGGGTTAAAATTATTATTTTAATTTATTTTGAATCAAGAATTCATAGAATTCTTTCCTAAAAGACAAAACCTAATTACCAAATTAAAATTTTGATATTAATCTTATCCCGTGCTGAATTAAAAATTATTTATTTAAAATTTATTTATTTATTAAAAACAACATCTTAAAAAATAATGATGTCATTACGCGGGATTTTAGTTTTAAGAATAAAATTTTCAATAACAAGCCAATCCGAAAAATTTAAATAAAATTTTATTTATATAAACTAAATTACTATATAAACATTATTTTTATTTAAATTTTAATTCTTACTTATAATTTTTTTTAAATATGCAACAAAATTATATATATATATTATAGAATTTTTATTATATAAAAATAAATCAAAATTTTTAAATTAATAATTCAGAAAATTTATAAATAAAAAAAATCTGATTATTAAAATTTTCTTGATTTTAAGATAAATTTATTATTTATTATTTAATTTATATTTAAGTTAAAAGGTCTTTGGTTATAAACTTTATGCAAAGTACAGAAATTGGTAATTAAGTTTAATATAAAATAAAGATTTAAAAAATAAATAACTTAAAAAGTAAAAAATTCTAAGTTCTGCTTTAAATCTAAGATAAAACCTTGAATCTTATAATAAAATAATTCATATTATTATTATTAAATATAGAATAACTTAACTATGCTGTCTTATTATTTTTTTTGAATATTCTAATTTAAACATATCTTTATATAATTAATATTATAATTAGGTTTAAGTATATTTTTCTATAATTGTGATATTTAAAAAATTACACAAGAACTATAAATCTAAAGAATTTAAAGTATAGTTATAGTTTTAAGTCGGGCCGACCTTTAGGTCGGCCCGGCAAATCTAGAATTGAATCATTAGTATCTTTTTATAATTATTTTATAATGATATTAATTATTATAAAAAATAAAAATTAAATTTGTTAAATTTATATAAAACAAGAGGCCGACAAGCGGCCCAAGGCCTTGGGGGCGAGGGGTTGCCCGGCGGTTCTTTTTTGTTATTTTTATTTTTTTTGTAATAATATATTAAAATATAAAAGAAACAATATAAGAAAGCAAGTGTAGCATAATTGGCTAATGCGGTTTCCTTCCAAGAAATTGATTGCGAGTTCGAGTCTCGCCACTTGCAAATATAACTCCTTAAATTTAATTTATTTAAACTTATTAAATTTATTAAAAAATATTGTCACCTTTATTAAAAATAAAATAACGTTATTTTGTGTATAAAAATTGTGACTTTATTCCAAGGGAGTTATAAAATAATAAAAAATAAAAGTTAAATGCTAATAAATTAGCCTATCAAATAATATAAAGTTATTTGATGGATCCAAACAAAAACTAATTTTTTGTATTGGATATATAGTATCTGATACAAAAATTAGAGACAAATTTGTCAAAATAATGACCTGCAAATTCATTAAAAATTATAAATACTTAATTTATTTTATTAATTATTACTGATTTTGGTCATTATTTTAATATGGTACGGGGCATTAGTCCCGGATAATTTAACTTATTTCTCACTATTATAATTAAATTATAATGGTAGAGTATTAAAAAGAGATATACTACTATTTCAATAATTAATTATTGACTTTTCTATTTTATGATAGAAATGTATGATAGGAATTACATATACAATATGACAACGAAAATTATGAACAGATCAGTTCAAGCGCATCCATTTCATTTAGTTGAAGCTTCGCCTTGGCCAATTGCTGTATCATTTTCTTTATTAGTAGTTACTCTATCAGGAGTAATGACATTCCAAGGATATTCTAATGGTTTATTTTTATTAACTCTTGGATTTATCTCTCTAGTTTCTACTATGACTTTATGGTTTAAAGATATTTCTAGAGAAGGTATGAAAATTATTTATAAAGTGTCGGGCATGCACAGCGTACCTGGCACAAGGGTCTTCGGTCCCAGTGCCTTCTATAAATTTAACTATATGCTGGAAACTCCTTAGAACTTTTGGTACTAATTTAGTAACAATCTAAAAGATTGGACAATCAGCAGGAAACAAAATAAATAATATTAAGATCCGGCCCCGGCTTTGCCGGGACAGGATCTTAATGGACAAGACATCCAATTGGATCCTCAGAGACTACATGTTAAATATTGGTAGATTTATGCTTTTTACATTAAAAATGTATTTATCTAACACTATAATGTCAAATAAATTAAATTATTATAAAGAAATTTATTTTTATTTAGGAGAATTATTAGAAGAAAATAATTATATTGAAATTAAATCTGATAATAGTACAACAAAAAATTAATCAAAAATTTTAATTTACTTTCTATAAAAATAATCTAAATTTATTTAAATTATTAAAAAAACTTATGTTTTGCATAAATTAAGGTTTATTATATAATTTTAATAAAAAATAAATTAAATTAAAGTCAGCCAAAGACTGTCCTTGAGAACCCGCGCGTAGCGCGGGCTCTCTTATTTAGAAAAATAAAAAATTAAATTAATTGTAATTAATATTAACCTAAATAAAAAATAGAATATTGTGAATCTGTTTTTCGTTGTTATATTGTATTATAAAAGCATAAATTTTGAATTTATTCACCTTATATAGGGCCATAAAAATATAGTCCAAATCAATATTTAAAATATTGATATAATTGACTTTCCAAGGACATCATACTTTTGCAGTACAAAAAGGATTAAGTTTAGGTTTTGTTCTATTTGTTGTTTCTGAAGTATTTTTCTTTATTAGTATTTTTTGGGCATTTTTCCATTCAGCATTAGCTCCTACTGTAGAATTAGGAGCTCATTGGCCTCCAGCAGGTATTGAAACATTAAATCCTTGGGAGGTACCATTATTAAATACAGTAATTTTACTTTCTTCAGGTGCAACTGTAACTTATGCTCATCATAGTTTAATCCAAGGTAACCGAGCAGGAGTTATTTACGGATTAATTGCTACAGTAGTTTTAGCAACAGTATTTACAGGATTCCAAGGATTTGAATACTATAATGCTCCATTTACATTTAGTGATGGTGTTTACGGATCTACTTTCTATATGGCTACAGGATTTCACGGAATTCACGTTTTAGTAGGTACTATTTTCTTAACAGTTGGTTTATTTAGAGTATTATCTTATCATTTAACGGATCACCATCATTTAGGATTTGAACAAGCTATTCTTTACTGGCATTTTGTAGATGTAGTTTGGTTATTCTTATTCATTAGTGTTTACTGGTGGGGAGGATAGTCATAACTATTAGTCCATATAATAACTATTAATTAAAAATTAACACCACCCAAAAATAAAACCCTATATTAATAATATAAATAATTAATACTTAAAATTAATAATTTTCTAAAATATTAATATCTACAAAAATAAAAATAATAAATATTATTTACAAATTATAAGTAATGATAATTATTAAATTTTAAATAAATTTTATTTAAATCCAAGAGAATTTTTAAATAATAATTATTATTAATAAAAATTAAATGCTAATAAATTAGCTCATTAAATATAATAATTTAATGAATTTAAATTATATTTATTTAATATAATTTGATACGAGACATTAGTTTCGGACAATTTAATTTATTTCTCACTATTATAATTTAATTATAATGGTAGAGTATTAAAAAAAGTTATATTACTATTTTATTATAGGACATTTTTAAAAACATGAATAAAGAAACAACTAAATTAATTGGAATTGTAGGAGCAACATTTACAGGTATTTTTACAGCTACTATAATTTCAATTTCAAAACAACAAGAAATTAAAGCTAAAAAAGAAATTGACTTAGAAAGATTAGAGTTAGAAAGACAAAGATTTGTATTAGAACAACAACAACTTGAATTTAATAAAGAAAAGTTCGAATTCGAAAAATTTCAACAATTAAAAGTTGAAAATGTATCTGATTACAAAGAAACATTTAAGGCAGCTTTTAATAATATGTCAGAAAGCACAAGTAATTCTAATACAGACTTTCCTAATATTAATTCTTCTTTCGAATCAATTTTAAACTCTTCTAATCTAGTTGTTGACAATATGAGTTTAACATTCATTTGTTTTACTTCAGTAACTATTATTTGTACTATTAGTTTAACATTTAATTATTTAACTAAAATGTATGGAGATAGTTTAAAAGATAAATTACCTAAAATGTTTCATCCTTTATTTAATTACTATAGTAAATATTTACTATTTTCAAGTTTATTTGACTTAAGTATTATTTTATTATGTAATGGAGTAGGTTTATTATTATGTTTATATTTATTTATTTTTTAATTTATAATTAATATAATTACAATATTAAATTTTTTAATAATTTTTTATACTAAAAAATATTAATTTAAAATTAACTTAGACAAAGCTTAATTTATTTTAAAATTAATTTATCAATTTATTTATAAATTAATTTTTATTAAAACACTACCCTTTTATTCTAAAGGTTATTTAATAAAATATTCATTGGGTTTTGTGAAAAGTTTTGGGTAATTGAGGCCTAGGTTGCCATCATTTTAATAAATAAAGTAGTACGGAGAAAAACAGGTTGCCATTAGATTGCCATTAAATTGCTATTAGGTTGCCATTAGGTTGTTATTATCCGTTACCGCGTATTTACGCGATTTATGTAGTCCTTTTAAAAAAAAGAAACTTAAGGTATCATCTAATTAGTAGAATAAAAAATTCCTAATCCTTTCAATATCGGTTCAAATTCTCTTGCCTTAACAAAGGTAATTCATTAAAAGATAAAATAGCAAGACAATATAGATATGCATAGCTAATCCTTTTTTAAAAGAAGGGTCTTAAAAATAAAAATAGTAGGCAACTCATCCGCCAATCCTATATTAATTATAAAGATACTTTATTCATCCTTCCGCATCATCATCTGAT